GCCAACGTAGCTTAAGTAAAGCATAACACTGAAGATGTTAAGATGGGCCCTAGAAAGCTCCGTAAGCACAAAAGCTTGGTCCTGACTTTACTATCAGCTTTGGTTAAATTTATACATGCAAGTATCCGCAGTCCTGTGAGAATGCCCTACATATTCCCAAACATGGAAAAAAGGAGCAGGCATTAGGCACGGTTCCCAAACCAGCCCAAAACGCCTTGCTTAGCCACACCCCCAAGGGACTTCAGCAGTAATAGACATTAAGCTATAAGTGAAAACTTGACTTAGTTAAACCAAGAGGGCCGGTTAAACTCGTGCCAGCCACCGCGGTTATACGAGAGGCCCAAGTTGATAAATGCCGGCGTAAAAAGTGGTTAGTACTATAATTTACTAAAGCCAAACACCTTCAAAACTGTCATACGTTCCCGAAGACAGGAAGCTCTTCTACGAAAGTGGCTTTAAGTTTTACACTCCACGAAAGCTAGGAAACAAACTGGGATTAGATACCCCACTATGCCTAGCCTTAAACACAGGTGATTACTTTACACCTATCGCTTGCCAGGGAACTACGAGCCCCAGCTTAAAACCCAAAGGACTTGGCGGTGCTTTAGACCCCCCTAGAGGAGCCTGTTCTAGAACCGATACCCCCCGTTAAACCTCACCCTCTCTTGTCTTTCCCGCCTATATACCGCCGTCGTCAGCTTACCCTATGAAGGATGCACAGTAAGCAGAATTGGTAGAACCCAAAACGCCAGGTCGAGGTGTAGCGTACGAGAGGGGAAGAAATGGGCTACATTCACTGAACCAGTGAACAACGGAAGATGCCTTGAAATAAACATCCAAAGGAGGATTTAGCAGTAAGAGGAAAAATAGAGAGTCCCTCTGAAACTGGCCCTGAAGCGCGCACACACCGCCCGTCACTCTCCCCAAAGAAAACATAACTGTAAATAAGAAAAAACCTAAATAAAGGGGAGGCAAGTCGTAACATGGTAAGTGTACCGGAAGGTGCACTTGGAAAAATCAGAGTGTAGCTAAAATAGTATAGCATCTCCCTTACACTGAGAAGATATCTGTGCAAATCAGATCACACTGAAAAACTCCCAACAGCTAGCCCACCCCTCCAAACCCAACAAACAACATTAATACCCCCACAAACACACAACACCATAAAACAAACCATTTTTCCCCCCTAGTATGGGTGACAGAAAAGGAATACAGGCGCCATAGAGAAAGTACCGCAAGGGAAAGCTGAAAGAGAAATGAAAGAACCCAGTAAAGATTAAAAAAGTAGAGACACCTGCTCGTACCTTTTGCATCATGAACTAGTTAGTAAACACCGAGCAAAGTGTACTTTAGTCCGAAGCCCCGAAACTTAGCGAGCTACTCCAAGACAGCCTATTACAGGGCCAACCCGTCTCTGTGGCAAAAGAGTGGGAAGATCTTAGAGTAGAGGTGACAGACCTACCGAGCCTAGTTATAGCTGGTTACCTACAAAATGAATAGAAGTTCAGCCTCTAAATTTCTCTTTTCCTAGCTGGTTAATGCCACAAAGTGATAACAAGAAAGACAGAGTGTTATTCAAAGGGGGAACAGCCCCTCTGAACAAAGATACAACTTTAATAGGAGGCAAAAGATCAAAAGAAAATAAAGCATGTACCTTAGTGGGCCTAAAAGCAGCCACCCCTATAGAAAGCGTTAAAGCTCAAGTATTCTGCCACTTAAAATTAAGACAATCCAATCTTAAGCCCCTCCCCACATTAGTAGGTCTTTTCATGCAAACATGAAAAAGATAATGCTAGTATGAGTAATAAGAGGAACCAGATCCTCTCCCGGCACCTGTTTAAACCAGAACGAACATGCACTGAAAATTAACGCCCCCAAATTAAAGAGGGCCCTGAGAAACACCACAATATTCAAGAAGCACTCTCAGAACAAAAGCGTTAACCCCACACAGGAGTGCCAAAGGAAAGACTAAAAGAAAAAGAAGGAACTCGGCAAACACTGGCCTCGCCTGTTTACCAAAAACATCGCCTCTTGCATTTTAAACATATAAGAGGTCCCGCCTGCCCTGTGACTCAATAGTTTAACGGCCGCGGTATTTTGACCGTGCGAAGGTAGCGTAATCACTTGTCTTTTAAATGGAGACCTGTATGAATGGCATAACGAGGGCTAAGCTGTCTCCTTTTTCCAGTCAATGAAATTAATCTTCCCGTGCAGAAGCGGGAATTTATACATAAGACGAGAAGACCCTATGGAGCTTTAAACAAAAGGCAGTTCATATTAAAACAACTAGACAAAAAGAACAAACCAAATGATCTCTGCCCTTATGTTTTTGGTTGGGGCGACCACGGGGGAACAAAAATCCCCCATGTGGAATAGGAATTTTCCTTCCTCAAAATTAGAGCCACAGCTCTAGTAAACAGAATTTCTGACCTACAAGATCCGGCAAAGCCGATCAACGAACCGAGTTACCCTAGGGATAACAGCGCAATCCTCTTTTAGAGCCCATATCGACAAGGGGGTTTACGACCTCGATGTTGGATCAGGACATCCTAATGGTGCAGCCGCTATTAAGGGTTCGTTTGTTCAACGATTAAAGTCCTACGTGATCTGAGTTCAGACCGGAGTAATCCAGGTCAGTTTCTATCTATGAAATGCTCTTTTCTAGTACGAAAGGACCGAAAAGAGGAGGCCAATGATGTAAGCATGCCTCACTCCCACCTGCTGAATACAGCTAAAACAGGTAAAGGGGCATATCCCCACTGCCTGAGAAAGAAGGCAAGTTAAAGTGGCAGAGCCCGGAAACTATGCAAAAGGCCTAAGCCCTTTAAACAGAGGTTCAAGTCCTCTCTTTAACTATGATAACAATTATCCTCACCCACATCCTCAACCCCCTTGCATACATTGTACCTGTCTTATTAGCTGTTGCATTCCTAACCCTGCTAGAACGAAAAGTACTAGGCTACATACAACTACGAAAAGGACCAAATGTAGTAGGCCCCTATGGCCTCCTTCAGCCTATTGCTGATGGTGTTAAACTTTTCATTAAAGAGCCAGTACGACCCTCCACTGCCTCCCCACTACTATTCCTAATTGCCCCCATTCTTGCCCTAACCCTTGCCCTCACCCTCTGAGCACCCATTCCCCTCCCCCACCCAGTTGCAGACATTAACCTAAGCATCCTCTTCATCTTAGCCCTCTCAAGCCTGGCTGTTTATTCAATCCTAGGCTCAGGCTGAGCCTCAAACTCGAAGTATGCACTTATTGGGGCACTACGAGCAGTTGCCCAAACAATCTCATATGAAGTAAGCCTAGGACTGATCCTACTGAGTGCCATCATCTTCACAGGAGGCTTCACCCTCCAAACATTTAACATCACCCAAGAAAGCATTTGACTTCTATTCCCTGCATGGCCACTTGCTGCAATATGATACATCTCAACACTGGCAGAAACAAACCGAGCCCCTTTTGACCTAACAGAGGGAGAATCAGAACTTGTTTCTGGCTTCAATGTTGAATATGCAGGAGGACCATTTGCCCTATTTTTCCTTGCAGAATATGCCAACATCCTTTTAATAAACACCCTTTCTGCAACCCTTTTCTTAGGGGCTTCTCACTTCCCCCACCTTCCAGAACTAACTTCAATTAACCTGATGACCAAAGCTGCATTCCTCTCAGTACTTTTCCTGTGGGTCCGAGCCTCATACCCCCGATTCCGTTATGACCAACTAATACATCTAATTTGAAAAAACTTCCTCCCACTTACACTAGCCCTTGTAATTTGACATCTTGCTCTCCCCCTTGCACTTGCGGGCCTGCCCCCTCAAAGCTAACATGGAGCCGTGCCTGAAACAAAGGGCCACTTTGATAGAGTGAATAATGGGGGTTAAAGTCCCCCCGACTCCTTAGAAAGAAGGGACTCGAACCCTACCTGAAGAGATCAAAACTCTTAGTGCTTCCACTACACCACTTCCTAGCAAGGTCAGCTAAATAAGCTTTTGGGCCCATACCCCAAACATGTTGGTTAAAATCCTTCCCTTGCTAATGAACCCCTACATCATAGCATTTCTCTACCTTTGCCTCATCCTAGGTACCACAATTACTGTTTCTAGCTCCCATTGACTGCTGGCATGAATAGGACTAGAAATTAATACACTAGCCATCATCCCCCTAATAGCCCAAAACCACCACCCCCGAGCCACAGAAGCAGCCACAAAATACTTTTTAACACAAGCTACTGCTGCAGCCACCCTACTATTTGCAAGCATTACCAATGCATGACTGACAGGACAATGAGACATCAAACTTATGACACACCCAATCCCCACTACCATAATTCTACTTGCACTCTCTCTTAAAATTGGACTTGCCCCCCTCCACACATGGCTACCAGAAGTGCTTCAAGGGCTTGATTTAACCACAGGACTTATTCTCTCAACTTGACAAAAACTTGCACCTTTCAGCCTACTACTACAAATCCCTGCCTACAGCCAAGACCTTTTAATCCTCATAGGTTTAGCATCCACCCTAGTTGGAGGATGAGGAGGCCTAAATCAAACACAACTACGTAAAATTCTTGCATACTCATCAATCGCACATCTGGGATGGATACTTATCATCATTCAATTCTCCCCCTCACTAACCCTTCTAGCACTAATCACCTACTTAGTCATAACAACCTCAACATTCCTCATCCTTAACTTTAATGACTCAAAAAATATTAATTCCCTTGCAACATCCTGAGCTAAAGCACCTCTAATAACAGCAATGACACCCCTCCTACTCCTCTCACTAGGAGGCCTCCCTCCAATAACAGGCTTTATACCAAAATGACTAATCTTACAAGAACTAACCAAACAACAACTCCCCATAACAGCTGTAATTGCAGCCCTCACAGCCCTCCTCAGCCTCTACTTCTACCTCCGACTTTCATATGCAATAACATTAACAATTACACCAAACAACCTTGCAGGGACAACCCTTTGACGCTTCTCTTCATCACACCCCTCCCTCGTCCTCACCACTGCCACCCTTACTGCAATCCTCCTACTCCCCCTCACCCCAGCAGTAACAGCCCTTCTCACTATTTAAAAGAGGCTTAGGATAGTACAAGACCAAAGGCCTTCAAAGCCTTAAGCGGGAGTGAAAATCTCCCAGCCCCTGAATAAGACTTGCAGGACACTAACCCACATCTTCTGCATGCAAAACAGACACTTTAATTAAGCTAAAGCCTTTCTAGATGGGAAGGCCTCGATCCTACAAACTCTTAGTTAACAGCTAAGTGCCCCAACCAGCGAGCATCCATCTACTTTCCCCCGCCTGCCAAAAGACAAAGGCGGGGGAAAGCCCCGGCAGATCTTACTCTGCAACTTAGGATTTGCAATCCTATATGTAAAACACCTCAAGGCTTGGTAAAAAGAGGACTCAAACCTCTGTGCATGGGGCTACAACCCACCACTTGAACACTCAGCCATTTTACCTGTGGCAATCACACGCTGATTTTTCTCGACCAACCATAAAGACATTGGCACCCTATACCTTGTTTTCGGTGCCTGAGCTGGAATGGTAGGCACAGCCCTTAGCCTACTTATCCGAGCTGAATTAAGCCAACCTGGGGCTCTTCTAGGTGACGACCAAATTTACAATGTAATTGTTACTGCACATGCCTTTGTAATAATTTTCTTTATAGTAATGCCAATCATGATTGGAGGCTTTGGAAACTGACTAATCCCACTAATGATCGGCGCCCCTGACATGGCCTTTCCTCGAATAAATAACATGAGCTTTTGGCTTCTTCCTCCATCATTCCTTCTTCTTCTGGCCTCCTCAGGAGTCGAAGCAGGGGCTGGAACTGGCTGAACAGTATACCCTCCACTAGCAGGAAACCTTGCTCATGCAGGAGCTTCTGTTGATCTCACAATTTTCTCCCTTCACTTAGCAGGTATTTCCTCAATTTTAGGTGCAATTAATTTTATTACAACCATTCTAAACATGAAGCCCCCTGCAATTTCACAATACCAAACACCCCTGTTTGTGTGAGCTGTGCTTATTACAGCAGTTCTGCTTCTTCTCTCCCTCCCTGTACTTGCAGCTGGCATTACAATGCTACTAACAGACCGAAACCTAAACACAACCTTCTTTGACCCCTCAGGAGGTGGTGACCCAATTCTTTACCAACACCTATTCTGATTCTTTGGTCACCCAGAAGTATACATTCTTATTCTGCCAGGCTTTGGGATAATTTCTCACATTGTTGCATACTATGCAGGCAAAAAAGAACCCTTTGGCTACATAGGAATGGTATGAGCTATAATGGCCATTGGCCTACTCGGCTTTATTGTATGAGCACATCATATGTTTACTGTTGGAATAGACGTAGACACACGAGCATACTTTACATCAGCAACAATAATTATTGCCATTCCTACTGGTGTAAAAGTATTTAGCTGACTTGCCACCCTTCATGGAGGGGCCATCAAATGAGAAACTCCTCTTCTTTGATCCCTGGGCTTTATTTTCCTTTTCACTGTGGGGGGTCTAACAGGAATTGTCCTAGCCAACTCATCACTTGACATCATACTGCATGACACATACTATGTAGTAGCCCACTTCCACTATGTTCTGTCAATAGGAGCTGTCTTTGCCATTATAGCAGGATTCGTTCATTGATTCCCACTCCTTACAGGCTACACCCTTCACAGCACATGGTCAAAAATCCATTTTGGTGTAATATTTGTAGGAGTTAACCTAACTTTCTTCCCACAACACTTCCTAGGCCTAGCAGGTATGCCACGACGATATTCAGACTACCCAGATGCCTATACTCTATGAAACACAGTTTCATCTCTAGGCTCCCTAATTTCTCTGACTGCTGTCATTATGTTCCTGTTCATCATCTGAGAAGCATTTGCTGCCAAACGTGTAGTGTCAGGAGTTGAACTCACTGCCACAAACATTGAATGACTACATGGCTGCCCTCCCCCCTACCATACATTCGAGGAACCTGCATTTGTTCAAGTTCAACAAGCCCACTAACGAGAAAGGGAGGACTCGAACCCCCATAAACTGGTTTCAAGCCAGCCACAAAACCCTTCTGTCACTTTCTTAATAAGATACTAGTATAGCTGACAATACACTGCTTTGTCAAGGCAGAATCGTGGGTTAAAACCCCACGTATCTTAACTTAATGGCCCACCCCTCACAATTAGGTTTCCAAGATGCAGCATCACCAGTAATAGAAGAACTTCTTCACTTTCATGACCATGCCCTAATAATTGTCTTTCTTATTAGCACTCTTGTTCTTTACATTATTGTGGCAATAGTCTCCACCCGCCTCACAAATATGTATATTCTAGACTCCCAAGAAATTGAAATCATCTGAACTATTCTTCCTGCCATTATCCTTATCCTTATTGCACTTCCTTCACTACGAATTCTATACCTTATGGATGAAATCAACAACCCCCACCTCACAGTTAAAGCAATTGGTCACCAGTGATACTGAAGCTATGAGTATACTGACTACCAAGAAATTGCCTTTGACTCCTACATAGTCCCCACACAAGATCTAGCCCCTGGCCAATTCCGCCTATTAGAAGTTGACCACCGAATGGTTGTACCCACTGAAGCCCCAGTTCGAGTTCTAGTCACAGCAGAAGATGTCCTACACTCATGAGCAGTCCCTGCCCTAGGGGTAAAAATAGATGCAGTCCCAGGACGACTCAATCAAACAGCCTTCATTGCCTCCCGCCCTGGGGTTTTCTATGGGCAATGCTCAGAGATCTGTGGTGCAAACCACAGCTTTATACCTATTGTAGTTGAAGCAGTACCTCTAAAATACTTCCAAGACTGATCCACACTAATGCTTGAAGACGCCTCACTAAGAAGCTAAACAGGGCCACAGCGTCAGCCTTTTAAGCTGAAAATTGGTGCCTCCCAAACACCCTTAGTGACATGCCTCAGTTAAATCCCGCCCCTTGGTTTGCCATTCTAGTCTTCTCTTGACTTGTTTTCCTCACAATTGTTGTACCAAAAGTCCTTAACTATACTTTCCCCAATGAACCTACCCCCCAAAGCACCCAAATTCCCAAAACAGACCCCTGAACCTGACCATGATAACAAGCTTCTTTGATCAATTTATAAGCCCAACTTATTTAGGTATCCCCCTAATAGCACTTGCTTTTGTCCTCCCTTGACTTCTATTCCCCTCTCCTGCCCCTCGATGAATTAACAATCGCTTCCTCACCCTTCAAAGCTGGTTTATCAATCGCTTCACATCACAACTTCTTTCCCCAATAAATGTAGGAGGCCACAGCTGAGCGCTTATTCTAGCATCACTAATAACATTCTTGCTTTCCCTAAACATATTAGGACTCCTGCCCTATACCTTTACACCCACCACTCAACTGTCTTTAAACATAGGACTTGCTGTACCCCTCTGACTTGCCACTGTGATTATTGGCCTTCGAAATCAACCAACAGCTGCCCTAGGCCACTTACTACCGGAAGGCACTCCTGTACCCCTTATCCCTGTACTAATCATTATCGAAACAATTAGCCTCTTCATTCGGCCTCTCGCCCTAGGGGTCCGACTAACAGCTAACTTAACAGCAGGCCACCTACTAATACAACTCATCGCAACTGCAGCCTTTGTACTAGTACCAATAATGCCTACAGTAGCACTTCTCACATCCATTGTACTGCTGCTTCTTACAATCCTAGAAGTTGCTGTTGCCATGATTCAAGCATATGTTTTCGTCCTACTTTTAAGTCTTTACCTACAAGAAAATGTTTAATGGCCCGCCAAGCACATGCATACCATATAGTAGACCCTAGCCCATGACCCCTAACAGGAGCAGTTGCTGCTCTTCTGATAACCTCCGGCCTTGCCATTTGATTCCACTACAACAAAGTCTCACTAATAGTATTAGGAACTATTCTTCTCCTGCTGACAATATTCCAATGATGACGAGATATCGTCCGAGAAGGAACATATCAGGGACACCACACCCCTCCAGTACAAAAAGGCCTTCGATATGGCATAATTCTATTTATTACATCAGAAGTATTCTTTTTCCTTGGCTTCTTCTGAGCCTTCTTCCACTCCAGCCTAGCCCCTACCCCTGAAATTGGAGGCTGCTGACCCCCAACAGGCATTACACCACTAGACCCCTTTGGAGTGCCCCTGCTAAACACTGCAGTGCTCCTAGCCTCTGGTGTAACAGTAACATGAGCCCATCATAGTATTATGGAGGGTGAACGTAAACAAGCAATCCAAGCACTTGCACTAACAATCGTGCTAGGCTGCTACTTTACCTTTTTACAAGGAATAGAATATTATGAAGCCCCTTTTACAATTGCAGATGGTGTCTATGGCTCAACCTTTTTTGTAGCCACAGGCTTCCATGGTCTCCATGTTATTATTGGAACATCTTTCCTTGCTGTTTGCCTGCTTCGACAGGTTAAATATCACTTTACAATAGAACATCACTTTGGCTTTGAAGCAGCAGCTTGATACTGACATTTTGTTGATGTAGTATGACTCTTCCTATACATCTCTATCTACTGATGAGGATCCTATCTTTCTAGTACTAATGCTAGTATTAGTGACTTCCAATCACCAGGTCTTGGTTAAAATCCAAGGAAAGATAATGAATCTAATCATAACTGTAATTTTTATTGCCATTGCCCTATCCACTATCCTGGCAGTAGTCTCTTTCTGACTGCCTTTAATTACCCCAGACCAAGAAAAGTTGTCCCCTTATGAATGCGGGTTTGACCCGATTGGCTCAGCCCGCCTGCCATTTTCAATGCGATTTTTCCTAGTGGCAATCTTATTCCTTTTATTTGACCTTGAAATTGCCTTACTTCTTCCTCTTCCCTGAGGAGACCAACTCCCAGACCCAACAATTACATTCTTCTGAGCAACTTTTGTGCTAGTTCTACTTACCCTCGGCCTAATTTATGAATGAATACAAGGAGGGCTTGAATGGGCTGAATAGGTAATTATTTTAATTAAAATATTTGATTTCGGCTCAAAAGCTCGTGGTTAAAGTCCACAATTGCCTAATGACCCCCACACAATTCACATCTTCTCTAACTTTTCTAATAGCCCTGGCAGGCCTTACATTCTACCGGACTCATCTTCTCTCTGCCCTACTTTGCCTAGAAGCAATAATACTCTCACTATTTGTGGCTCTCTCAGCATGAACAATGCATCTTGATATATCCAGTTTCTCTGCCTCACCACTGCTCCTACTTGCATTTTCTGCCTGTGAAGCTAGTGCAGGACTAGCACTACTAGTAGCCACTGCCCGAACACATGGCACAGACCACATACAAAGCCTCAACCTACTAAAATGCTAAAAATCCTAATCCCAACAATTATGCTAGTGCCCACGACCTGACTTGCCCCTGCCAAAACAATCTGACCCACAGCACTGATACACAGCCTAATCATTGCTTTCATAAGCCTAATATGACTTCACAGCTCAGGTGAAACAGGATGATCATCCCTAAACCACTTTATGGCCCTTGACCCTCTTTCCACCCCTCTCTTAGTACTTACCTGCTGACTCCTCCCACTAATAATCCTGGCAAGCCAAAACCATACAGCAGGAGAACCAGTGAACCGCCAACGAATATATATTTCACTACTCACATCCCTCCAAATTTTCCTAATTATAGCTTTCTCAGCAACAGAAGTCATTCTATTTTACATCATATTTGAAGCAACCCTTGTCCCCACCCTCCTACTCATTACTCGATGGGGCAACCAAGCAGAGCGTCTAAATGCAGGCACCTACTTCTTATTCTATACCCTTGCAGGATCCCTGCCCCTCCTTGTTGCCCTCCTCCTGCTACAAAATACCACTGGTACTCTTTCCCTTCTCACCCTTCAATATGCACCTGCACTCCCAATACTTACAACTGGAGATAAAATCTGGTGAGCAGGCTGCCTACTTGCCTTCCTAGTAAAAATACCACTGTATGGAATACACCTCTGGCTTCCTAAAGCCCATGTAGAAGCACCCATTGCAGGCTCAATAGTACTTGCAGCAGTTCTCCTAAAACTAGGAGGCTATGGTATAATCCGAATAATAATTGTACTCGAACCCCTTACCAAAGAACTAAGCTACCCATTCATTATCCTGGCCCTCTGGGGAGTAATCATAACTGGATCTATTTGTCTACGGCAAACTGACCTAAAATCCCTAATTGCCTACTCCTCTGTTGGTCACATGGGCCTTGTTGCTGGGGGCATTCTAATCCAAACACCATGAGGATTCACAGGTGCCCTCATTCTCATGATTGCCCATGGGCTAACTTCCTCTGCATTATTCTGCCTAGCCAATACCAATTATGAACGAACCCACACCCGTACAATAATCCTTGCCCGAGGAATACAAATTGTTCTGCCTCTAATGACCACTTGATGATTTATTGCAAGCCTAGCAAACCTTGCACTACCCCCTCTACCTAACCTAATAGGAGAACTAATAATCATCACATCCCTATTCAACTGATCATGAACCACAATTGCACTTACAGGTGCCGGTACATTAATCACAGCAGGTTACTCCCTATATATGTTCCTTATAACACAGCGAGGACCAATTCCACAACACATCATCTCCCTAGACCCCTCACACACCCGAGAACACCTCCTTCTTGCCCTACACCTACTTCCCCTCCTTCTCTTAATCCTAAAACCTGAACTAATTTGAGGGTGAACATTCTGTAGACATAGTTTAATAAAAATCTTAGATTGTGATTCTAAAGACAGAGGTTAAAACCCTCTTGTCCACCGAGAGAGGCTTGCAAGCAACAAAGACTGCTAACCCTTGTACCCTCGGTTGGATTCCGGAGCTCCCTCACATGCTTTTAAAGGATAACAGCTCATCCATTGGTCTTAGGAACCAAAAACTCTTGGTGCAAATCCAAGTAAAAGCTATGCACCCCACACCCCTAATAATAGCCTCAAGCCTACTCCTTATTTTTGCCCTGCTCACCTACCCTCTCCTGACTACACTGTCTCCTGCCCCTAAACCTGCCAACTGAGCTGAGACCCATGTAAAAACAGCAGTAAAACTAGCATTTTTTGTTAGCCTCCTCCCACTATTTCTATTCATTGCAGAAGGGGCTGAAACTGTGATCACCAACTGAACCTGAATAAATACATTAATCTTTGACATCAACATCAGCCTCAAATTCGACTTTTATGCCCTTATTTTTACCCCAGTAGCACTATATGTAACATGGTCCATCTTAGAGTTTGCACTATGATACATGCACTCAGACCCATACATAAACCGGTTTTTCAAATATCTATTAACATTCCTAATTGCCATGATTATTCTTGTAACAGCCAATAACATATTTCAAATTTTTATTGGCTGAGAAGGTGTAGGCATTATATCCTTCCTCCTCATTGGCTGATGATATGGCCGAGCAGATGCAAACACAGCAGCACTCCAAGCAGTGCTATACAACCGAGTTGGAGACATTGGCCTTATCTTTGCCATGGCCTGAATGGCAACAAACCTAAACTCATGAGAATTCCAGCAAATTTTTCTAGCCACACAAAACCTGGACCTCACCTACCCCCTGCTTGGCCTCATTCTGGCTGCCACAGGAAAATCTGCTCAATTTGGACTCCACCCATGGCTACCCTCAGCCATGGAGGGTCCTACGCCGGTATCTGCCCTACTTCATTCAAGCACAATAGTTGTTGCTGGAATTTTCCTGCTCATCCGAATGAGCCCCCTTATAGACAACAACCCTTTTATCCTAACTACATGCCTATGTCTAGGAGCCCTCACCACACTCTTCACAGCAACTTGTGCTTTAACCCAAAATGATATCAAAAAAATTGTTGCCTTCTCAACATCAAGTCAGTTGGGCCTAATAATAGTAACAATTGGACTAAACCAACCCCACCTTGCCTTCCTTCACATCTGCACCCATGCTTTCTTCAAAGCAATACTCTTCCTCTGCTCTGGTTCTATTATCCACAGCCTAAATGATGAACAAGACATCCGCAAAATGGGAGGAATACACCACCTTGCACCCTTTACATCTTCCTGCTTAACAATTGGGAGCCTTGCACTTACAGGAACCCCCTTCCTTGCTGGGTTCTTCTCCAAAGATGCTATCATTGAAGCCCTAAATACCTCCCACATCAATGCCTGAGCCCTCATCCTCACACTAATTGCCACCTCCTTTACTGCCATCTACAGCCTGCGTGTTGTATTCTTTGTCTCAATAGGACACCCCCGATTTAACGCTCTCTCCCCCATCAATGAAAACGACCCACATGTGATTAACCCAATCAAACGACTTGCCTGAGGAAGCATCATTGCTGGCCTTGTAATCACCTCAAACATTATCCTTCCAAAAATCCCTGTAATAACAATACCCTCCTCACTAAAACTTGCAGCACTAATTGTAACAATTATAGGCCTCTTAACAGCCCTAGAACTAGCCAGCTTGACTGCCAAACAATTCACCCCACATCCAACCCTACCACTACACCACTTTTCCAACATGCTTGGATTTTTCCCAGCAATCATCCACCGACTCCCTCCAAAAATAAACCTTCTACTAGGTCAATATGTTGCCTCCCAAATAGTAGACCAAACATGACTTGAAAAATCAGGCCCAAAAGCCGTCTACACAACCAACTTACCCCTTATCTCAACCACAAGCAACCTACAACAAGGCATGATTAAAACATTCCTTGCCTTATTCTTCCTCACCTTTGCACTAGCCCTTTTACTGCTAAAGGCCTAGACAGCCCGAAGTGCCCCCCGACTAGAACCACGGCACACTTCTAACACAACAAACAATGTTAAAAGTAAAGTCCAAGCAGCAATTACTAGCATGCCTCCCCCAGAGAGGTACAACCCTGCCACCCCACTTGTATCAACTCGTACCAAAGAAAAGCCCCCAACATCACCACCCTCTAAAGATAAACCAACACCCTCACCAAACATATAATATCAGATAGATACCCCAGCTACTAAAACATAAACTGCCACTTTCCACCCCACTTCCCGGCTCCCTAAAGTCTCAGGGTAAGGATCAGCAGCCAATGCTGCTGAGTATGCAAACACTACTAACATCCCACCAAGATAGATTAAAAATAAAATTAATGCTAAAAAAGAGGCACCTTGAACAACCAACAAACCACAGCTTATACCTGCCATGCACACAACCCCTAATGCCGCAAACTGTGGCCCAATATTAGATGCAACCCCAACAGCCCCTGCAACAATACTAAGCATAAACAGAAAAACAATTAAACTCATTATTCCTGCCAGGATTCTAACCAGGACTAATGGCTTGAAAAACCACCGTTGTTATTCAACTACAGGAAACCTTAATGACTAGCCTACGAAAAACCCATCCATTACTTAAAATTGCAAATCACGCACTAGTTGACCTCCCTGCCCCTTCAAATATTTCTGCATGATGAAACTTTGGCTCCCTTCTAGGACTCTGCCTTGGTGCCCAAATTGTCACTGGGCTATTTCTTGCAATACACTATACATCTGACATTGCCACAGCTTTCTCATCTGTTGCACACATTTGCCGTGATGTTAACTTTGGCTGACTAATCCGAAACATACATGCTAATGGTGCCTCCTTCTTCTTTATTTGCATTTACCTGCACGTAGGACGAGGCCTTTATTATGGCTCATACCTTTACAAAGAAACATGAAACATTGGTGTAGTTCTACTACTACTTGTAATAATAACTGCCTTTGTAGGCTATGTTCTCCCCTGAGGACAAATATCCTTCTGAGGAGCCACAGTCATCACTAACCTTCTTTCTGCTGTCCCTTATGTCGGGAACACACTTGTTCAATGAATCTGAGGAGGCTTCTCAGTAGACAATGCCACACTGACACGATTCTTTGCATTCCATTTCCTACTTCCCTTTGTCATTCTTGCTGTCACAATCCTCCACCTCCTATTTCTCCATGAAACAGGGTCTAACAACCCTGCAGGGTTAAACTCAGATGCAGACAAAATCCCATTCCACCCCTACTTCTCCTACAAAGACCTACTTGGATTTGCCATCATGCTGCTTGCACTTACATGCCTTGCTTTGTTCTCCCCAAACTACCTAGGAGATCCCGACAACTTCACCCCTGCAAACCCCCTAGTCACACCTCCACACATTAAACCAGAATGATACTTCCTGTTTGCTTATGCCATTCTCCGATCTATCCCAAATAAACTTGGGGGAGTATTAGCACTATTAGCATCCATTCTAGTACTGATGCTTGTCCCATTTCTCCACACCTCAAAACAACGAAGTCTAACCTTCCGGCCCCTGTCCCAATTTATCTTTTGAACTCTTGTTGCAGATGTCATTATCCTCACATGAATTGGAGGGATACCAGTTGAACACCCCTACATTATCATTGGCCAAGTTGCATCTATTATCTACTTCTCCATCTTCTTAGTCCTATTCCCACTAACAGGCTGATTAGAAAACAAACTCCTTCAAACTGCATGCAGCAGTAGCTCAGTGCCAGAGCACCGGTCTTGTAAGCCGGCCGCCGGAGGTTAAAATCCCCCCTGCCGCTCAAAGAAGGGAGATTTTAACTCCCACCCCTAGCTCCCAAAGCTAGCATTCTAAATTTAACTATTCTTTGTATAATTACATATATGTACTTACCCCATATATATATATACAACATATTAATAATGTATTAGGACATAGTATGTATAATCCCCATTAATAGACCTATAACATTCATTCATCACCATTCCTTCAAGAGTTACGGAATACATAGGAATAAGGCTAACAAAACTGCATACTAATAGATATTACCCAACTAAATAACCACACGACAAGTTAAGACCTAGCACCTAGTTTTAAGCAAACATATATACCAAGCACCCCCCCTCTGCTTTACGAATATCCGATACGGACAGGGATGACATCTGGATTAAGCACCGTACATTCGTTTAATGAAGGTGAGGGACAATTATTCGTGGGGGTTTCACACAGTGAATTATTCCTGGCATTTGGTTCCTACTTCAGGGCCATTTATTGATATTATTCCCCACACTTTCATCGACACTTGCATAAGTTGTTGGTGGCGTCCTAATTAACCGTGACCCCACATGCCGGGCATTCTTTCTAATGGTCATGGTTATTTTTTTTGTCCTCCTTTCATTTGGCATTTCACAGTGCAGCGCTAAGGTTAACAGACAAGGGTGTACATTTTCCTTGATTATAATATACCTTATTCATGGTTTAAGATATCTTTAGAAGAATTGCATAACTGATTTCATGAGCATAAATAGCTAATGGTTTCTCCTAACATAACTAAGGTGTGCCCCCCTCGGTTTTTGCGGGTAAAACCCCCCTACCCCCCTAAACTCGTAAACTAGTATTAATCCTGAAAACCCCCCGGGAAACAGGAAAGTCTCGAGCTAGGAATTTGCCCTCCCAAAACGCATCTATTTACATTATTAAAATAAAATTTTT